CCCTCCGCTTCGGGCTGTCTCGCGATCCCTTCTACAGCTTGGCCCGCAGCAGTACCTTGACCAACCCCAGGTCCAATAGAAGCAAGACCGACGGCCAACCCGGCAGCAATAACGGAAGCGGCAGAAATCAGTGGATTCATGATAAGTTCCTCACACCAAAATAAGTAAATAGTTAATGATACAATAAAACAAGAAATTATGACTTAATTATTCCATCGCTAAGATCTATACAGTCGAAGGAACTAAGAACTCTGAATTGAAGTAATAATATTATTGAACCATCAGAACTACTTCGATATTTCTTTTTTTTTAGTTTATATTCACATAATTTTTGTGAATCCATATGACTTTTGTTCTTCCATTTCTTTCTTTTTTCCAAACCATTCTCTTTGAATTTTTCGTTTTTTTTTCCTTGATTTAATCTCTTTATTCATTATTCATTCAATATTCATTTTATTCATTTAATTAATATTCAATTCACAATTACAAACTAAAGGGAAGGGCTTCTATTGGAATCCTTATCTAAATTCACAGTATTAGATATTAATTAGATATATTATATCTTTAGTTCATATATAACTAATAAATATCTAATATCACATATACATGTGTTTCTTCCATAACGTAAATCAACTATTCATATCTTACATTCAATCGGATTCTAGAATTATTCTTCGAAACATTCACAAGATTTGTCTTATAGCAATTAGATTACATACATCTAGTTCGGCTCCTCCTCCTCTAACCAATCCATTTTTTTTATAAATTTCACTTTTGTTTTTTGTAAATCTTTATTTTTTCTTTTATTATTCGGCCACACGGGTACAATCAATCTACATGTACAAATTCGTTAGATCGAATCATTGCATCGAAATATCAGTATTTGATTGATCTAAGTTAATGTAATTTATTATTTATTAAAATTATCTTTTGGTCAATCGTTGAATTGGATGAAATCAACTTGAATGGGCATCATTCTATATAACAATAACATCTTTTTTTTTAATAGCACGCCGTAGTAATACTATAAGTAATGCCATAAAAATTCTTATTCAGATTATGATTACTAATAGCTAATAATATTGAATATTCGAATTCAATCAACAAAACAATATAAAGAGAATATTCATTGGAGGGGGTATAAATGGACCGAACTGGAATTTTAGGAAAAAGATCTTTTAGATCTCTTTCCTTTTTTTTTTTACTTCCCTGTTTGTTGCAACTCCCTAATATCTCTAAGATCTTAAGCTTTTTTTACTATTACTCTTATGTTATGTTCCCTAAGCAGATTTTCGTGATACGCGCATATATTGCGTAAGTCTTAAGCTAAAAAAAGCCTATTTTGAAAACTAGTCAATGATGACCCTCCATAGATTCGCCTATATAAGCCGCAGCTAAAGTTGCAAAAATAAGAGCTTGAATACCGCTTGTAAATAATCCAAGTAACATGACAGGTATAGGAACCACTAAAGGTACTAAAGAAACAAGAACAACAACTACTAATTCATCAGCTAATATATTTCCGAAAAGTCGAAAACTAAGTGATAGGGGTTTTGTGAAATCTTCTAAGATATTAATGGGTAAAAGGATTGGAGTTGGTTGAATGTATTTACCGAAATAACCTAATCCTTTTTTGGTAAGACCCGCATAGAAATATGCTACTGACGTAAGTAAAGCTAAAGCAACGGTAGTATTTATATCATTTGTAGGTGCGGCTAATTCCCCATGAGGTAACTGTATGATTTTCCAAGGTAAAAGAGCACCTGACCAATTCGAAACAAAAATAAATAGAAACAAAGTTCCAATAAAGGAAACCCATGGACCATATTCTTCTCCAATCTGAGTTTTGCTCACGTCTCGAATGAATTCAAGGACATATTCGAAGAAATTCTGACTGTCAGTAGGAATTGTTTGTGGATTACGAACAGCTATAATGGCTGAACCTAATAAGATAGCAATTACAACCCAAGAAGTAATAAGTACTTGGGCATGGACTTGAAAACCTCCTATTTGCCAATAGAAATGTTGGCCGACTTCCACACCAGATATATTGTATAACCCTTTTAGTAGTGTGTTGATAGAACATAATAGAACATTCATATTGCCCTCTGAAGGAAATAGAACTTTAAAAAGAATTATTTTGATTCAACCATCTATTTTTCGACTTGCCTACTTGAATTATATATTTTGTATATCAACTAATCACATAATACCCCTAGTTACTTGTATCTCTTTTGTGCGATTAAGGAATGGTAACCGATTTCAAAAATCTATGGAGTTCCCAAAATAATTTATTTATCTTATTATTAATCACGTATTTCGTATATAGCTAGAACGACCCTCACAAATTGCAAATACTAATTTGTTAAGAATTAATCGGATTGAAGCTATAGCATCATCATTTGCTGGAATCGAAATATCTGCGAGATCGGGGTCACAATTTGTATCGATTAAACAAATCGTTGGAATTCCTAAAATGATACATTCTCGAAGAGCCGTA